TCAGGCAAAATAAGAACAGCACCCACATTCAACCCTCCCTTTTTTCCATTAGCAAGAACTTGTTTCAGCTGCATATCATAAGGGATTCGAAGAACTGCTTCAAATACAGTATCGGGAAGGACAGCTTGGGGAACTTCAATATCCACGGGCTTATTAGCTAAATGGCAGTTGGCACATACAATTCGTCCAGTTGCTTCCCGCGGGTTTTCATAACCCTGCTGCGCAAAAATGGGATATGCATTTGAAATAGACGTCCGAGTTATTACGTATATCATGATCGATACAGAAATCGATCGAATCATCTGTTCCTTTACCCAAGAAAAAGTATTTCTATTTTCCATTTCCAATCGCGCATCCCGAAGTTTCTACAATAAATTAGATAGGTAGCTAAGTTAATCTAGTTCCCTATACACGAGTCTGTTGTCATTCTACTGCAACAGTTGTACTGGAATGATGAATACCTTGAGCAGGTAGAAATAGAAAGAATTTTGCTAAAAAAGAAAAGGGCTTTCTTTCTAAAGGAATAAAAATGCTAATTTGATTAATATTAAGAAATCCAATTATGCTTCACTAATTGAATGATAAATGACTACAAGCGAAGGAGATAGGCGGTTTAAACAAAAAAAGACCCAAAATTTCAAACACGTGTCTAGAATCACAGGAAAACTACAAACAAAAATAGTGAAAATTAACTCGTTAGGAGCCCACCCAAGATCGTTGTAGACCCAACGAATTAGTAGTTCCCAACCGCGGGTAGAGTGAAATCCAACAAAAAAATCCGTAACTAAAAGAATAAAAAAAGCTTTTATTGAGTCATTTAAGTTATAGAAGAATTCCTGAGCCCAAGAATTCAAAATGACAAGTTCCTCTTTACCCATAAAAAAAGAACCACTTAGAATAGCCAAACAGATTATATTTGTTGAGAAATGCAAAATGATATGGAGATGGTCCTCATTATCTATTTTGGCCAATTGTATTATTTCCTTGTGTATTCCTATAGGGGGGTTTTGTACATGTGTCTTCGGTTTCTCTTTTATCATTTCGTCCAAGAGAAAAAGCTCTTCTAATTCTATGAATCCTTCTAGAATCCTTTTCTCTTGAATATCCGTTAAGAGAGTTTCAGGTTGCCTGGTATTCCACCAATTCTTAATCCCAAGTTCAAGACATTTTTTAAAAGAGAAAGAGACTACCCAGGGCAAAAGTACGATAAATACAAGATATAGGAAAGAAGGCAATGCTTTCTTTTTTTTCATTTTTGATCTGTAAATTGAGTTGTTAATGAATCCGCTTCATTCGCTGACTCTATATGATATTTCTTTTCTTTGATCTTTGAAGCATTCTATAACAAGGTTTGAGACCTTGTGTTTATATCTATTTCTCTTTTTGTATACTAGTAAAATTTCATTATATTGGGTTCTTTCTTAGATCTAAATGAAGTGGAATAGAGAAATAGAATAAAAAAAAAAAAGCCCCTTCCCTTCATATGAAAAGGGAAGAATATTATGCCATATATTTCACTTGGACAAAACAAATTTGAAACAATTTTCTCTTATCTTCGGTTGTTCCTTCCTTTAGATAAATACTCAAAATACCCTTACATTACAATTTTGAAAATTACAATTGGTACTCAAAATACTTCAATTGGTACGCGCAAGAAATAGGCCAATTCGGCAGCTTTTTGTTCAATTTCTCGTGGAGTAAAAAACTTCTCATCAGTACGAGTCAAGGGAATGACCCCCTGGCCACGTATTTCCATATAAAGGATACGACGAGGATAAAGACCCTCTTTAATCTGAATTCTAATTGATTGGATATCCCGCACAAGGAATCGAAGGAAGATGCGACGTTTTATTCCAGGGAATCCCCGACGAAAAATGCACACTATCCCCTCTTTTCTATCAAATCGGTCATAACCACTGCCTACATTCCACAAAATAGTGCACCACAAATAGGAGCTAATGAAAAGACCCGCGATTCCGTAGAAAGACATCACGACCCCCTGTGGAAAAAAAAGAATTTGTTGAGATGGAAGTAGGGATATCATATTCTTACCAAGATAACTGGAAGCCCCAACCGCTAAGAATCCTAATGAACCTAGAAAAAGAATACAGGCCCAGAAAAAATTACCTCTTTTTCGAGAACCCTTTAGAAGTTCTATCCATATGTGTTCTGATCGCCAATTCATATTAGATATACTAAATCCAGCAGTGGTTAATTGAAATTGAGAGAATAAGCTAAATGATTTTGACTTTACTTTTTTTGTTTTGATTCTGAAATCACCTTCAGCAGCCAGGACTCCTGTGAAATAATAGCTAGGACTCCTGTGAAATAATTGGTTAGATACATTGACTTTCTATTCAAAAAAAAAAATTCCTGGATCCGCTTAAAATTAAAAAAACTCGGTATACCCGGCTACGCATATGTATGCATTTATGTTCGTAGCCTATATCTGCATCCATAGACGTTTTTCATTTGTGTGTAGAAAGAGCTACATACCCTATCATATTAATATATTACTTACACTAAAAAATATCTGTATTATGATCCTGGAAATACATTGAGCAAATTAGGCCCCGTCGGTTCTAGACAATCTTATTTTTCTGCACATAAAGAAATAAAGAAGCCATTGCAATTGCCGGAAATACTAAGCCTACTAAAGGCACGAAAATAGAGGGTAAGTTTAAATCTGTCATAGAATAGGTGTCTCAATTCCAATTTACTATTTCTATCTATTCAAAATATATCTTAAGATTCTTATGATATAATTAAGTATATCTATTATAAGGAATATTGACTATTGTATTTTTGAGTTTACAAAATAAAGATTTTTTATAGAATACTTTAGTTAGTATTCTAAAGTATTCTATATCTATAAAAAAATGAATGGAATGGATAATTTAATATTTCTTTTTCCATTCTCATGGCCTTTCTATCTTTCTAATCCAACTTGAAATTGGATTCAAAAGAAAGCGATAAAATGAAAGAAATATCTCTTTCAGAATACCCTTGAATTTAAAAAGTAGAAGTGCAATAGAATATCCAGTTGAAGGGTAATGATCATACGTCTGTAATGCATTGTACGTCCCAGAATAGGTCCCATTCTTCTACCCTTTCCGGGTAGTCGATGGCTATTCACAGCTACTACCTTAACACCAAAGAAGAGCTCGACCCAATGCTTTATTTCTGTCTTAGTGAATCCCGATTCGATATTAAAAGTATATTGATTCTTTCCCAATAAACGAAGACTCTTTTCTGTAAATACTGCGTATTTGATTCCATTATCGTATGATAATACTATATTTTGATTTGTATTTGTTTATTGTATTATACCTTTCTATATTCTAGATATATAGAATAGAAGAATCTCAATTTGTCAAGTCTCATGATCGTATCAAGATATATTTAAATTCGGCTCGATCTTTTTTACAAAAAGATCGAGCCGAATTTAATTGCAATCAATTAGAAGATTAAAGAAGAATTACTGCATTTCGTAACTTATTTTTGCTCTTTCTATTTCGCTTTTTTTATTTAAATCTTCTTTATCTTTATATCTATTTTTATCTACTTAATCGATGGTATCTACCGGCTTGAAGTCGAATGTGATCGCTTTCCATACTTCACAAGCTGCAGCTAGTTCAGGACTCCATTTGCAAGCTGCTCGGATAATTTCATTACCTTCACGAGCAAGATCGCGCCCTTCGTTACGAGCTTGTACACAGGCTTCTAAAGCCACCCGATTAGCTGCTGCACCTGGTGCATTCCCCCAAGGATGTCCTAAAGTTCCTCCACCAAATTGTAATACGGAATCGTCTCCAAAGATTTCGGTCAGAGCTGGCATATGCCAAACATGAATACCCCCTGAAGCTACCGGTATAACACCTGGCATGGATACCCAGTCCTGGGTGAAAAAGATACCGCGAGAACGATCTTTTTCAATATAATCATCGCGCAATAAATCAACAAAACCTAAAGTCATTTCGCGTTCCCCTTCTAACTTACCTACTACTGTACCGGAGTGGATATGATCTCCCCCAGACATACGCAATGCTTTAGCTAATACACGGAAATGCATACCATGATTTTTCTGTCTATCAATAACTGCATGCATTGCTCGGTGAATGTGAAGAAGTAGGCCGTTGTCGCGGCAATAATTAGACAAACTAGTATTTGCGGTGAATCCTCCAGTTAAGTAGTCATGCATTATAATTGGAACCCCTAATTCCCTCGCAAATACAGCTCTCTTAATCATTTCTTCGCATGTACCTGCAGTCGCATTCAAGTAATGCCCCTTGATTTCGCCGGTTTCTGCTTGTGCTTTATAAATTGCTTCGGCAACAAAGACAAAACGGTCTCTCCAGCGCATAAATGGTTGTGAGTTTACGTTTTCATCATCTTTGGTAAAATCAAGTCCACCGCGTAGACACTCATAACATGCTCTACCGTAATTTTTTGCGGATAATCCCAATTTTGGTTTAATAGTACATCCCAATAAAGGACGACCATACTTGTTCAACTTATCCCTTTCAACTTGGATACCATGAGGCGGACCATGGAAAGTTTTTGCGTAAGCAGGAGGAATTCGTAGATCCTCCAAACGTAGAGCACGTAGGGCTTTGAAACCAAATACGTTACCCACAATGGAAGTAAACATGTTAGTAACAGAACCCTCTTCAAATAGATCTAATGGATAAGCTACATAACAGATATATTGATCCTCTTCCCCAGGAACGGGTTCGATGTGATAGCATCGTCCTTTGTAACGATCAAGACTGGTAAGTCCATCAGTCCAAACAGTTGTCCATGTACCAGTAGAAGATTCCGCAGCCACTGCAGCCCCTGCTTCCTCAGGCGGAACCCCGGGCTGAGGAGTTACTCGGAATGCTGCCAAGATATCAGTATCCTTGGTTTCGTATTCCGGGGTGTAGTAAGTCAATTTATAATCTTTAACACCAGCTTGAAATCCAACACCTGCTTTAGTTTCTGTTTGTGGTGACATAAGTCCCTCCCTACAACTCATGAATTAAGAATTCTCACAACGACAGGGTCTACTCGATATAGATTAAACGTAAATTAAACCTTTGCAAAAATCTTAAAAAAAAAAAAGATATTCAATTAATATCAACTCATTAAATAAAAAAGGGAGTATGCTTAAGTTAATGAATATGTTTCATTCATATATAATGGGTACACCCTGTGTACGTTCTATCCTATAGGAATTCGATAGGAATTGAGTTATTGTTATAGTAAGTTAACATGGTTCATTATTAAACCATAGATTTGATTCACCAAATCCATCATTATTGTATACTCTTTGATAGATATAGCGCAACCCAAACCAATCCCTTAATCCTTATTTTAATCCCTTAATCCTTAATTTAAAATTTTATAAGTTCTTATCTTAATAGGCCCCTTTCTTATTTTGAATCTAAATACCTAAATACTAAGAAAATTCTCTGTTGACAGCAATCTATGCTTCACAGTAGTATATATTTTGTATATCGAAGTCCTAGACAGGAAAGTAGAATAGGCAAAGATCCTTGACAAAAGGAAAAATGTCTATCAAAAAAAAAAGATTGATTGAACTTTCCAACGGACTCATTCCATGAGTAAATGAGTGAATGGGATTCGCTTAGGCAACGAAATCAAGTGCTAGCCCCCCTTTTCTTTTTTTTTTTTGAATTAACTAATTTATTTCCTTTTAACTTTAGGATTTTGGGATATTTTTTTTTGATTTGGCATTATTCAACAAGAAAAAAAAAACGAAAAATTTCGACAAATTCCTTTTTTTGATAATTATGTGATAATTATGAGAACCAATCCTACTACTTCGCGTCCCGGGGTTTCCACAATTGAAGAAAAAAGTGCAGGGCGTATTGATCAAATTATTGGACCCGTGCTAGATATCACTTTTCCCCCAGGCAAGTTGCCTTATATTTATAACGCTTTGATAGTTAAGAGCCGAGACACTGCCGATAAGCAAATTAATGTGACTTGTGAGGTACAACAATTATTAGGAAATAATCGAGTTAGAGCTGTAGCTATGAGTGCTACAGACGGGTTGATGAGAGGAATGGAAGTGATTGACACAGGAGCTCCTCTTAGTGTTCCGGTCGGTGGAGCTACTCTCGGACGAATTTTTAACGTTCTTGGGGAGCCTATTGACAATTTGGGCCCTGTAGATACTAATGCAACATTCCCTATTCATAGATCCGCGCCTGCCTTTATTGAGTTAGATACGAAATTATCTATCTTTGAAACAGGTATTAAGGTGGTTGATCTTTTAGCTCCTTATCGGCGTGGAGGAAAAATCGGACTATTTGGGGGGGCAGGAGTAGGTAAAACAGTACTCATCATGGAATTAATCAATAACATTGCTAAAGCTCATGGAGGCGTATCCGTATTTGGGGGAGTAGGGGAACGGACTCGTGAAGGAAATGATCTTTATATGGAAATGAAGGAATCCGGAGTAATTAATGAAAAAAATATTGAGGAATCAAAAGTAGCTCTAGTCTATGGCCAAATGAATGAACCGCCGGGAGCTCGTATGAGAGTTGGTTTAACTGCCCTAACTATGGCAGAATATTTCCGAGATGTTAATAAGCAAGACGTGCTTTTATTCATCGATAATATCTTTCGTTTTGTTCAAGCAGGATCGGAGGTATCCGCCTTATTAGGGAGAATGCCCTCCGCAGTTGGTTATCAACCTACCCTTAGTACAGAAATGGGTTCTTTGCAAGAAAGAATTGCTTCTACCAACAAGGGATCGATAACTTCGATCCAAGCAGTTTATGTACCTGCGGACGATTTGACGGACCCTGCTCCTGCCACAACATTTGCACATTTGGACGCTACGACCGTCCTTTCCAGAGGATTAGCTTCCAAGGGTATTTATCCCGCAGTCGATCCTTTAGATTCAACCTCAACTATGTTACAGCCTCGGATCGTTGGCAAGGACCATTATGAAACTGCGCAAAGAGTTAAGGAAACTTTACAGCGTTACAAGGAACTTCAGGACATTATTGCAATTCTTGGGTTAGATGAATTATCGGAGGAGGATCGTTTAACTGTAGCAAGAGCACGAAAAATTGAGCGGTTCTTATCACAACCGTTCTTTGTGGCAGAAGTTTTTACCGGTTCTCCAGGAAAGTATGTTAGTCTTGCAGAAACAATTAGGGGGTTTCAACTAATCCTTTCCGGAGAATTAGATGGCCTACCCGAACAGGCTTTTTATTTGGTGGGGAACATCGATGAAGCTAGCACGAAAGCTATAAACTTAGAAGAGGAGAACAAATTGAAGAAATGAAATTAAATCTTTATGTACTAACTCCTAAACGAATTATTTGGGATTGTGAAGTGAAAGAAATCATTTTATCTACTAATAGTGGCCAAATTGGTGTATTACCAAACCACGCCCCCATTAACACAGCTGTAGATATGGGTCCTTTGAGAATACGCCTCCTCAACGACCAATGGTTAACGGCGGTTCTGTGGAGTGGTTTTGCGAGAATAGTTAATAATGAGATCATCATTTTAGGAAATGATGCAGAACTGGGTAGTGACATTGATCCAGAAGAAGCTCAACAGGCACTTGAAATAGCCGAAGCTAACTTGAGTAGAGCTGAGGGTACGAAAGAATTGGTTGAAGCAAAGCTAGCTCTCAAACGGGCTAGGATACGAGTCGAGGCTATCAATTGGATTCCCCCATCCAATTGAAGACAATCCAAAGGTTTCGTTGATACAAAGAAAAAGAAAAGAAGGGTAGAAAAAGTTATTAGATAGCGAAGTAAGTCCAATGCTATCTAGTAATTTTTCTACCTACCTACCTACTATTGGATTTGAACCAATGACTCCCGCCGTATGAAAGCAGTACTCTAACCACTGAGTTAAGTAGGCAATTTATCATCACAAAAGAAGTCACATTACTTCGATCGATTATAGATCGAATACTTTTTATAAGCAATACCGCTCCATTATTGGTATTCCGTTATTGGTATGGTATATAGTAAATAGATAAAAGGGATATCCTACGGCATTAGAGAATATTCATCTTGACAAAAAATTATCTATATGTTAAGATATCTCTGACAAGGGCTATAGCTCAGTTCGGTAGAGCAACTCGCTTACACGTGCGCCAATGCTTTTCAAGGGAACTTATTATGCAATGAACATAATTGACCTTATTGCAAAATCAATGTCTTACTTCATGGATTCGAGAGAATAGGAGAACAGTAGCCTGACAAACAGTCGGTTCAGTCCGATTCAGGTGCCAATTCTGGTGCCTAATCAAATAGAGCCCCTATTGATTTGCTAGTTGATAAGGTAAATATCCAGCCCACTCAATGCTAGGCATAAGAGGATAAGGGCCTCCAAAAAACTTCTTTTCGTTCTATGAACTTTAAGGTGTATGAAGTCTCATAGTCAACTCTTGGAGCGGAACGATAGAGACTCCATTTCACTTAGTTTGATTTAATTTAGGCCGGAGGCAGACCTAAGTCAAAGTAATCCTCCTTTGAAACACTTTGGTATTGCTCCTAGATAGATCATAATACAAATAATCAATCAGAGCACAGGGAGCCATCTTATTATCTTTCCATAAAGAAAAACTATGGCGGATTAACTGATCTTTACATCAGTTGATGAAAGAGCCCAATGCACAAAAATGCATGTTGGGTCTTTGAAACAGTTCAAATCATTTCGATAATAATCCGTTTGATCAGTTTTACCGAGAAGGTCTACGGTTCGAATCCGTATAGCCCTACTAATATATATGTCTTTTTTTTTAGATTTTAGGATGAATATCCTATGTTTCCTTTAGTACAGTTTTCTTTTCCTTATTAGTACTTGTTTATAGACTCGAGGCTCGCTTGCACCATAGAATAGAGATAAAAGCATTAGCATGGCTCATTTCTCTAAAATAATAGAGACAGGAAAAGAAAAAAGAATTTCCTTATCTGATTTGAATTCCATCCTCCTTCAAATAGGATATGCCCTAAGTGCCTAGACTTTCCTATAATGACTGCAATGATTTTCTCCATTTTTGGAATTCCTATTTTGTTTGAAGTTTATTAATATAATATACATTCTGTAAAAATATAGATTATCTAAATACTTTAAATTTTTAAAATCGAAAGAAAATAAAAAGAAAGAGTAAATAATAAAACAGGATATTCTGTTTCATAATTATGAAATAGAGTTCTTTTTATTTAGTATTATTCCTCATTAGGCTGCATACATTAGTAATCCTATTTTAATTAGGTTCTAATCTAATTAGTAGTTAAGTATTTTCTTTTTTATTTAATAGTCTCTGACTACCCTTAAATAAAGGATGGAGCAATTCTTTTTTCTAGAAGATTCTAGAGAAAGCGAGACAAAGTGAAGCAAAACAGTTTTATTTGTATAAGAATTAGGTCTGTCTATACCATATCTAAATAGAATGGAAATCCAAAAGAAAGATAGTGGGGATTCCATTGGATGAATCCTTAAGGAAGACATGACACAAAAAAAAGAAACAAAAGATAAAGTAAGCGCTCTTTGGTTTGAACAAAAGAGATTCTTGTTTCACCGAGGAAAAGAGAGAAGTTCTGGATAAATTGACAATGCTAACTTGAATTGACTAATCCGCCTATTCCACATTAATGGGAGTACATTTATGTTCCTGCTTCACGAATATGATATTTTTTGGACATTTCTAATAATAGCAAGCCTTATTCCTATTTTGGTATTTTGGATTTCAGGGCTTTTAGCCCCGGTTAGTGCAGGACCAGAGAAGCTTTCTAGTTATGAATCGGGTATAGAACCCATGGGGGGTGCTTGGTTACAATTTCGAATACGCTACTACATGTTTGCGCTAGTTTTTGTTGTTTTTGATGTGGAAACGGTCTTTCTCTACCCTTGGGCAATGAGTTTTGACATATTGGGTGTATCCGTTTTTATCGAAGCTTTGATTTTCGTGCTTATCCTAATTGTTGGTTTAGTTTATGCATGGCGAAAAGGAGCCTTGGAATGGTCTTAACTGAATATTCAGACAAAAAAAAAAAAGAAGGAAAAGATTCCATTGAGACAGTTATGAGTTTGATTGAGTTTCCGTTACTTGACCAAACAAGTTCCAATTCCGTTATTTCAACTACACCAAATGATCTTTCGAATTGGTCAAGACTCTCCAGTTTATGGCCCCTTCTATATGGTACCAGTTGTTGTTTCATTGAATTTGCTTCATTAATAGGCTCACGATTCGATTTCGATCGTTATGGATTGGTACCAAGATCAAGTCCTAGGCAAGCGGACCTAATTTTAACAGCTGGTACGGTAACAATGAAAATGGCCCCCTCTTTAGTGCGATTATATGAGCAAATGCCTGAACCAAAATACGTCATTGCTATGGGAGCCTGTACTATTACAGGGGGAATGTTCAGTACGGATTCCTATAGTACTGTTCGGGGAGTTGATAAGTTAATTCCTGTAGATGTCTACTTGCCGGGTTGCCCACCTAAACCGGAGGCTGTTATAGATGCCCTAACAAAACTTCGTAAGAAGATATCACGAGAAATTGTTGAGGATCGAACTCTATGTCAAAGTCAAAAGAAAAAGCGATGTTTTACTACCAGTCACAAACTTTATGTTCGGCGCAGTACTCATACCGGAACTTACGAGCAAGAATTGCTCTATCAATCACCATCTACTTTAGATATATCTTCTGAAACTTTTTTCAAATCAAAAAGTCCAGTATCTTCCTCCAAATTAGTGAATTAAGAGGGGTTCTTTTGTGCAGAAAAAGAAAGAGCAGTGCAATCTTTCAAACTTACATTTGAAATGTGAAATATTTATACAAAAAAAGGGGGGGGGGATCAAGACAATGCAGCAGGGGTGGTTATCTAATTGGCTAGTCAAACATGAGGTGATTCATAGATCTTTGGGCTTCGATCACCGAGGAATAGAGACTTTACAAATAAAAGCGGGGGATTGGGATTCCATTGCTGTCATTTTATATGTATATGGTTACAATTATTTACGTTCCCAATGTGCTTATGACGTAGCACCTGGGGGATCTTTAGCTAGCGTGTATCATCTTACGAGAATACAGTATGGTATAGATAACCCAGAAGAAGTATGCATAAAAGTCTTTGCCCAAAAAGATAATCCTAGAATCCCGTCTGTCTTCTGGGTTTGGAGAAGTGCCGATTTTCAAGAACGCGAATCTTATGATATGGTGGGAATTTCTTATGATAATCATCCGCGCCTTAAACGTATCTTAATGCCTGAAAGTTGGATAGGTTGGCCCTTACGTAAGGACTATATAACCCCTAATTTTTATGAAATACAAGATGCTCATTGAATGATAATAAATTCATGCTTACTTATACAACACAACTCTAGATTTTATTCAAGTCAAAGAATATTTTGATATTCTTTTCCTAGACGAAACGACTATTCTATTATACAAAAAGGTACAGATAGACTGATCAAAAAAGGGCTTCATTTCGATTTTCCAATTTTGAAAATCACATATTCATTTCCTTCGTATGAACAGAAAAAAACAATGACTCAAAGAAGTTCCTACCACGAACTTTGTACCGCGCATATTACTTAGAACAATTAGAAAAGTAACTATCAAGAAAAAAAAAATATTCTTCGGAATAGCGGATTACAAAATTAATCAGAAATGCAAAAATGAAGATTAAGAAAAGGGCACCTAATCTCACCTCCTTCTATACCATAAAGAACCAGAGATTTTAACCCTTTTCTAAAAAGAAGTGTTTAGAGATTTATCTACTTAGTGTATACTATAAAGTATTTGTATCACTACCTATTCGGTAGATCCTTTTTTTCTGTGCCAGGAACCAGATTTGAACTGGTGACACGAGGATTTTCAGTCCTCTGCTCTACCAACTGAGCTATCCTGACCCTTTCTTGTGCATCATTCTAGTAGAGTATTTGCATCTATGTCAATTAAAGGCACTAAAAAAGAAATAAAGTATTCCATTCCTAATTTTGAAATGGGGGGATAGTTCTATGCATTGTGGATGGCTTACTTAATAATATACTTAATAATACTTAATTATTTAATTAATAATTAAGATTCCTTGCTGATACTCTAATAAAAAAGAAATCTATTTAATGAATAGCATAAGATCTATTGAGTTCTCTTCGCACTCCTTTATGAAAGAGTAGAATGAGAAAGCTAATGAATCTTGAAACCCATTGATAAAAGAAAAAAGAGGATAAATACTATGGTTAGGGAATAAAGGAGGGTTTGGGGATAGAGGGACTTGAACCCTCACGACGTATAAAGTCGACGGATTTTCCTTTTACTAGAAATTTCATTGTTGTCATTATTGACATGTAGAATGGGACTCTCTCTTTATCCTCGTCCGATTAATCCTTAATCGATCTCAAAACAATGAATTGAAGGATTTGATTACTCAATATTCGAGTGGAATGGATTCCCAATAAAATAATTCTAATAAAAATTCCGAATTTTCTATTTCATAATCATTCCTAATTTCATTCTCAATTTCATTCTAAAAAATAAATAAAGAACCTATATTATGATATGGGTTCTGTGATTAATCGTTTGCTATGTCAGTATCTATACGTGTGTATTAGATGTATAAAGCCCCTCTTTCTCAAATTTAGAGAGAGTTTCACTACCAACACAACGTAATTACACCTCGATTCGTTAGAATAGCTTCCATTGAGTCTCTGCACCTATCCTTTTCATTTGGGTTCTAGTTTGAGAACCACTTGTTTTTTAAAAAAAGGGATTTGGCTCAGGATTGCCCATTTTTCATTCCAGGGTTTCTCTGAATTTGGAAGTTACCACTTAGCAGGTTTCCATACCAAGGCTCAATACAATCAAGTCCGTAGCGTCTACCGATTTCGCCATATCCCCATTTTCCTTTTTTTTCTTTGAAACCTGGATTCCTTGTGTAATTTCTTACATCTCTTAGTTTTTTTTGAATCATTGAATTCATTATTCGACCTAGTCTAGCAGCTCGTCTCTATTGGAGAGACCCCGCTTATTGCAATTCAGAATTGAATTGATTCTACTGTTGATATATTTGCAATTCAATTCTGAATTGCAATATATCCAAAAGTTCCCCCCCCCCCCCCTCTTTCCTTTTTTAGAGTATTCTAAATCATACTATAACGCTTGATATTCATTCTTTTTTTTTTTCTAATCAGAATTTGAAATTTCATTTGTTATGATTCTATCTTTTCCTTAGTGAAATATTAATCCTTAAACTATTAACAAATAAAAAAATCTATATAATGGTCGAATGAAAATGCAAAAAGATTCGCATTTTCTGTTTATTATTCATATAGATTATTCTTTGTATTATATTAGATTATTCGTACAAGCCGTATCAAATTGAAAATATCTGAAATCCAATTCAATATAGAAATTGGAATAGATTCTATTATAAAAATAGATTTGCGAGTTAGAGAAATAAAAAGTTCAATATATTCCATAATCCTATTTAAGAATATCGTTTAGTTAAGCATATCAAGCTAACTTTATCTTTATGAAATTCTAGTATTTTTTTTTTATAATTCTAAGTAGAACTCCAATTTCGAACTAGTTAATAACTAAGATTAATAATTAAGATCTGCCATTTTACGGATTTCCTATATATATTTCTATTTGTTACACTATTTCTGTTATGTAAGCCCACTTAGCTCAGAGGTTAGAGCATCGCATTTGTAATGCGAGGGTCATCGGTTCAAATCCGATAGTCGGCTTTTTTCTCTATCGATGTTCCATGAACAAGAATCTCTTTTTTTCTCCGAATTAAATGGAAAATCCAGGGTCCATTATGTCATTGTATCTTACAATTTTGCTAGATACAAAACATTAAAATAAATAATATATATATAAAAAAATCCAGATGTTGATGAAATTCCATTTTTTGTGGTACTTTAGTAGATTTTATTCTGTTTATCCTTTAGTTTAATTCAGTTTTAATTTCGATGTATTCTGTAATGTAAATACAATGAAATTTATTGTGTAAAATGGAATTTCAATAAAAAAAGGAGTCTTCATGTCCCGTTATCGAGGACCTCGTTTAAAAAAAATACGCCGTCTGGGAGCTTTACCAGGACTTACTAGAAAAACGCCTAAATCCGGAAGTAATCTGAAAAAAAAATTCCATTCTGGGAAAAAAGAGCAATATCGTATTCGTCTTCAAGAAAAACAGAAATTGCGTTTTCATTATGGTCTGACAGAACGACAATTACTTAGATATGTACATATCGCTGGAAAAGCAAAAAAGTCAACAGGTCAGGTTTTACTACAATTACTTGAAATGCGTTTAGATAATATTGTTTTTCGATTGGGTATGGCTTCAACCATTCCTGGGGCCCGGCAATTAGTTAACCATAGACATATTTTAGTTAATGGTCGTATAGTTGATATACCAAGTTTTCGTTGCAAACCCCGAGATATTATTACTACGAAGGATAACCAAAGATCAAAACGTCTGATTCAAAATTCTATTGCTTCATCCGATCCGGGCAAATTGCCAAAGCATTTGACGGTTGATACATTGCAATACAAAGGACTAGTACAAAAAATCCTAGATAGAAAGTGGGTCGGTCTCAAAATAAATGAGTTGTTAGTTGTAGAATATTACTCTCGTCAGACTTGAACTTAACGAAAAAGGAAAGGTTCATAGAATTTTTTTCCCCCTCCCCTTTCCCCGAACTAAATCGACCTAAGGCTCTTAATTCATATTTTCCCATTCACCTAGCAGAAATAGAGTAACCTTAGGATCTTTTTTCTTTTTTGTTATTTCCTCTATGTGTATTTTACATACCAAAGTAACTTGCTTTAGAGAATTTCTATTAAATAAAGGTATTATTGCTGAAATAAAAAAAATTGTTATTTGATTTGATACATTGTAATCGGTAACGTTGATGAATTAAGAGAAACGGAAAGAGAGGGATTCGAACCCTCGGTAAACAAAAGTCTACATAGCAGTTCCAATGCTACGCCTTGAACCGCTCGGCCATCTCTCCTACATAATCTTATTATGGAAAATAAACTGAGTGAATAGCGAGTTTTCGTATTCCTGCAGTACAGGTACAGCCACAACCACTCGGGGATTCCATGGCTCTATTGGAAAAATTCTTTTTTTTATCTAAGTGTAAGGGTCCTTTATTTATTTTTTTTCTTACTAGGAATTCCACTCCCTCAAAAGTTTTTATTTTTGGAAAACCAAAATAAAAAGAGAATAGAAAAATTCTTATTATTCCATAAGAAAATAAAGGAACCCTAGAATTCTATTTGCATAAGGTACTTTACGCCATACAATCTAAACAAAAAAAAAGGTATGGGATAATTTTGAAAACGGGAAATAGCTGATGAGAGAAATTGTTGTTGAGAAATAGGAAAGTGGAATGAAATCCAATCTTACTCAAATATTTCATATCTCTTCTTGTCCAAACAGAAGGAAAAGGAGACAATTTGAGCTGAGCGGAAAATCCATACCTCTCTTATCCATTTAGAGCATATGGTCGATTCAAATGTTTTTATGTTATTTTGTGATAGAATGAAAAGAATTCTATATAGAATGGATTGGAAATTATGCCTAGATCCCGTATAAATGGAAATTTCATTGATAAGACCTCCTCGATTGTAGCCAATATTTTATTGCAAATAATTCCGACAACCTCAGGGGAAAAAAAAGCATTTACTTATTATAGAGATGGTGCGATTTGACTCTTTTTTTTTTTTTTGGCCCTACCTGCATCTCCAGTCTTACGAGAAAGAACATCTCCTTGCTTACGAGAAAGAAAGGGGTTCGCATAGAGAGAACAAAATTAGTAAAGGAAACCCGCGCTTGGGGAAGGTGAGGTGAATTAACAATTCCTTCTGTCGTGTATCCTCGATTGATGTGGCCTTAGATGCTTTAATTGTAGATTTGAGTATTGAGCGAAAGGTTATACCTACAGGATAGATTCTGTATTACAGGTCAATCCTACTCTACTAGGACCAATAGGCAGCATAGTGGAGAAAAGCACTACACCTCGAAATAGGAATCAACAACAGAAAAACTTTGTTAGAAATTAACCCTTTCCTGATCGGTATCAGGGTTGGGAAAAATGGTTGGGATAGCAAACAACCATCAGGTTTGTACTTTGGATACCCTTATAACCATCAAAGGTCGTTGAAGTGGCTAATTCCTCTAAATAGGAGGCGTTGAGAACAAAGAAATTCCTGGAGCTATCGTTTTCCTCTAGCATTAATAGAATTCATTGGTGTTAAGAAAAACCTCTTGGGGGAAGGTTGGCTAGAGATTTCTTGGAAAAATACCAGCCCCTTTCGGTCCATAATGAGTGGGACTAATTCTATTTTCATTCTATAGATTTTTTGCTTAGTACTATGTACAGAAGGGAGGAGCCGTATGAGATGAAAACCTCATGTACGGTTTTGGAACGGAGATTTTTTGAATAGAATGAACGACCGTAACGGATGTTGGCTCAATCCGAAGGAAATTATGCGGAAGCTTTGCAGAATTATTATGAAGCTACGCGACTAGAAATTGATCCCTATGATCGAAGTTATATACTATATAACATCGGCCTTATACACACAAGTAATGGAGAGCATACAAAGGCTTTGGAATACTATTTCCGGGCGCTAGAACGAAACCCCTTCTTACCGCAAGCTTTTAATAATATGGCCGTGATCTGTCATTACGTGCGACTATCTCCACTATAGAAAGAAGAAAAAAAGATGAAATTTTCTAGTAAATACTAGAAAAAGGGCTTTCTACATAGGGATCGTCAAAACAATGATTTTGCCCTATCAGCTGTAGGAAGGAAGAACACTTCACGAGAATCAAAATAAGAAGAAAATAGAGCCTATACTACTACTCTATGGATAAAGTCTCAAATTGATAGAGAAAGCACCGTAAAGATCAATTAGTGAGCGACTGGGTCGATACAACTAAAAAAAAAACTGCTTAATTATACCAGGATCTGGGACAAAATTTAGGAATCTGCTTATGTAATAGAGCCGATCCACTAAAGGATTAAGCAGCGGTGTAGTATCAGATCCCAAAGATAGTAAGTTCTTTTTTCTTTCTTATGGGAAAAAGTCTCTTTCAAGGATTCTATAGAAATTTCATATATGAAAGACACGAAACCGAGATAGTTACCTTTCAGAAAATTCAAACGAAGGATATAGGTCTATCTATGCTCCATTCTTCTGAAGGTGGGAGAAAAGATCAGACTGATTATTGATCAAAATTAGGGTTTGAAACTTAGGTAATTAACTTCTTCTGCTTAACCCAAGAAGATATTGGATCGATTTTTGAGAAATCGAATTCAGTTAAGATAGGGGAAATTAAGATAGCAATTTAAGAGCCGTATGAGGTAGGAAACTCTCAAGTACGGTTCTAGGGGAAGGAAATGCCTATTCCGACCGAGGAGAGCAGGCCATTCTACAGGGTGATTCAGAAATTGCAGAAGCTTGGTTTGATCAAGCTGCTGAGTATTGGAAACAAGCTATAGCGCTTACTCCGGGAAATTATATTGAAGCACAGAACTGGTTGAAGATTACGAAGCGCTTTGAATTTGAATAAAACCACTCTCCATTTTCCTAAAATGGGTGATTTGGTTGTTGATCCATTAATTAAATAATTTTGGTAGGAAGATCCAATCAAGAATTTCATTATATCCCTTTCTTCTACCTTCGATTTTATATCATATTTCATAAGGATAAACAATAGGGATAGCCTCACGAACAGAACTAATAAAGCAAATAAAAAGGGGCAATCTAAATATTCCTACCTAATATATCAGGATTATTTTTTTTTTAAATTCTAATGAGTTTCTTGGAATTTAGAATCGAATAAAAATATTTTTATTATGCTCACTCAAGGAAAGTAGATGTAAATAGGGACTTATACCCTAAAAAAAAATACACTAGCTTCTTAAATTAAAACGTAAAAAAATCTTTTTTTTGTTACGTCGGGAAATATTTATCCAGGATAACCAATGTCCGTTAGGCACCTAATCCTTATGTCATAATAGATCCGAACACTTGCCTCGGATTGACTTCAATATATAATTGCTCCAGTGAATAACTAAAAAAAAATATATATATATAGAATATAGAAGGGCGGTAGATAGTAAAGAAAAGGACTAATCATAATATCTATCCTTCAAAGATTAACTAAAAAGACAGTTGGCGGGTCTCTTTGTATGTCTTGTCCGGAAAGAGGAGGACTTAATGATTATTCGTTCGCCGGAACCAGAAGTTAAAATTGTTGTGGATAGGGATCCTGTAAAAACATCTTTTGAGGAATGGGCCAAACCCGGGCATTTCTCAAGAACAATAGCTAAGGGTCCTGATACTACCACTTGGATCTGGAACCTACATGCTGATGCTCACGATTTCGATAGTCATACCGGTGATTTGGAGGAGATCTCTCGAAAAATCTTTAGTGCTCATTTCGGTCAACTCTCCATTATCTTTCTTTGGTTGAGTGGCATGTACTTCCACGGTGCCCGTTTTTCCAATTATGAAGCGTGGCTAAGCGATCCTACTCACATTGGACCCAGTGCTCAGGTAGTTTGGCCAATAGTAGGGCAAGAAATTTTGAATGGTGATGTAGGCGGAGGTTTCCGAGGAATCCAAATAACCTCCGGGTTTTTTCAGATTTGGCGAGCATCGGGAATAACTAGTGAGTTACAACTCTATTGTACGGCAATCGGTGCATTGATTTTTGCATCGTTAATGCTTTTTGCTGGTTGGTTCCATTATCACAAAGCCGCTCCCAAATTGGCCTGGTTCCAAGATGTAGAATCCATGTTAAATCACCACTTAGCGGGGTTATTAGGACTTGGGTCTCTTTCTTGGGCAGGACACCAAATCCATGTATCTTTACCAATTAATCAATTTCTTGACGCTGGAGTTGATCCTAAAGAGATACCACTTCCTCATGAATTTATCCTGAATCGTGACCTTTTGGCTCAACTTTATCCTAGTTTTGCCGAAGGAGCAACCCCCTTTTTCACCTTGAATTGGTCCAAATACGCAGAATTTCTTACTTTTCGCGGAGGACTGGATCCAATAACCGGTGGCCTATGGTTGAGCGATATTGCACACCATCATTTAGCTATTGCTATTCTTTTTCTGATCGCTGGTCATATGTATAGGACCAACTGGGGTATTGGTCATGGACTTAAAGATATTTTGGAGGCTCATAAGGGCCCATTTACAGGACAGGGCCATAAGGGTCTCTATGAAATCCTAACAACGTCATGGCATGCTCAATTATCTCTTAACCTAGCTATGCTAGGCTCTACAACTATTGTTGTAGCTCATCATATGTACTCTATGCCCCCCTATCCATACCTAGCTACTGACTATGGTACACAACTTTCCTTGTTCACACACCACATGTGGATTGGCGGATTTCTAATAGTCGGTGCTGCTGCACATGCAGCCATTTTTATGGTAAGAGACTATGATCCAACTACTCGATACAACGATCTATTAGATCGCGTCCTTAGACACCGCGATGCAATCATATCCCACCTTAACTGGGTATGTATATTTCTAGGTTTTCACAGTTTTGGCTTGTACATTCATAATGATACCATGAGTGCTTTAGGCCGTCCCCAAGATATGTTTTCGGATACCGCCATACAATTACAACCCATTTTTGCTCAATGGGTACAAAATATCCATGCTGCTGCGCCTGGCGTAACAGCTCCTGGTGCAACAACAAGTACCAGCTTAACGTGGGGAGGTGGCGAGTTAGTAGCTGTAGGCGGTAAAGTCGCTTTGTTACCTATTCCATTAGGAACCGCAGATTTTTTAGTCCATCACATTCACGCATTTACCATCCATGTGACTGTATTAATACTTTTGAAAGGTGTTTTATTTGCTCGCAGTTCCCGTTTGATACCTGATAAAGCAAATCTTGGTTTTCGATTCCCTTGCGATGGGCCTGGACGAGGGGGAACATGTCAAGTATCCGCCTGGGATC